TGTTAATGGTTGATCAAGTTTGATAGATTCGCCCTCTGAAACACGAAGTTCTGGTCCTGGAGGGATAATATCAACCACTTGGCGTCCATCCAATGCATCCGTTATGGTTATTTCGTACCCCCCTTTTTCTTTTCGTATGATTTTGCTTACTATACCCGCTGCTGTAGCATTATAAACCGTATTGTTACTTTTTGTCCCGTCGGGATAAATCTGGCCCCTTCCCCTGTTACCACCTACGTATATTGGGTATTTTAAGAAGTGAACATCTTTATTAGTCGCGGGATCCGGGGAAAGAATAGGAAAAGTGATTTCACTATATTTCTTACCAGGAACAGGCCCTATCACAAGAATATTTTTTTTAGTGGGGCCGTAATTCTGAAAAGATAGATTGCCTATCTTTTCTTTCATCTCGGCAGAAATACGACTGAGGGGGGCTAATTCAAACCCTTCCGGTAAAATAAGAACGGCCCCTACATTCAACCCCCCCTTTTTACCATTAGCAAGAACTTGTTTCAGTTGCATATCATAAGGAATTCTAACAACTGCTTCAAACACAGTATCAGGAAGTACCGCTTGCGGAACCTCAATATCCACAGGTTTATTAGCTAAATGGCAATTGGCGCATACAATACGACCAGTGGCTTCTCGTGGATTTTCAAAACCCTGCTGCGCAAAAATGGGATATGCATTTGAAATGGAGGCCCGAGTTATTATATATATCATGAGTGATACGGAAATGAATCGAGTAATCTCTTCCTTTATCGAAGAAAAAGTATTTCTAATTTGCATGGTCCAATCGTTGATCCCGAAAATTTCTACAATAAAATTGGGTAGGTCGCTAGTATAGTTCCCTATCCACGATTTTGCTATTTACTGAAATAATTTTACTGGAATATAGGAGGAATCCTCTGAATGGGTAGAAAGAGTAAGGTAAGTACGACCTGGAATGCTTTGCTTAGGTACAAAGTAAGAAACATTCTAATTGACTCGTTTTTCAGTCATTCATTGAATGATAAATCACTACAAGTGACGGAGATACACGATTTAAATAAAGGAAAATCCAATATTTGAAAATTGTATCTAGAATGACTGGAAAAGTGGAAACAAGACCAGATATAATTTGATCATTATGAAAAAATCCAAAATCGTTATAGACATAGCCAATCATTAGTTCCCAACCGTGGGGCGAATGGAATCCGATACATAAATCGGTTACTAAAAGAATGGAAAAGGCTTTTATTGTGTCACTTAAATTATATAGGAATTCTTGAACCCAAGAATTAAGAAAAACAAGTTCTTCATTACCCAGAATAGAATAAGCACTTAGAATAACGAAACAGATTAGATTTGTCGAGAAGTGCAAAATTGTATGGATATGCTCCTCATCGTGTATCTTGATCAATTGGATTGTTTCTTTGTGGAGCCCCATACAAAACTTTTGTAGATGTCTTTCCGGGAATTCCTTTACCATTTCATCCAAGAGAAATAGCTCCTCTAATTCTATGAATTTTTCTAGAATACTCTTTTCTTGAATATCGTTCAAAAAAGTTTCGGATTGCCTAGTATTCCACCAATTAGTAACCCAAGATTCTAGACTTTTATTAAATGAGAGAGTGATCCACCGGGGCAAAAAGACTACAAATACTATAAATGAAAGATATCGAAGGGGAATAGATGCGCTCTTTTTTGTCATTTTTTCATCTGTGAATTGTCACCTCATTCGTTGACTCTATGCGATCTAATATTTCTATCAAGCATAAGTTCTATTATAAGGTATCGCGCCTATTAATTATTAATTTATTAATCGAGCCCCCATTTTTTAGTTGTGATTCAGAGGTTAGTCCTTGAATCTAGTGTAGAAAAAATACAGAAATAGAAGAAGAATCCACTTTGAATTCGAATTCAAATGAAGAAATAATAAAAAAATAGATTGTTTCCAGATATCTTAATTGATCAAATATTCGAAGTAATTACTCCCCTTTGATGAATGCCCGAAAGATTCAAATAAAGATTCCAATAATGAATATTTTTCGGATTTCGAAATGAAAGAACTTCCTGTTTATTAAAAAAGAAAATATCAAATATTTCGAAAAAAAAATTGACAGACAAAAACAAAAAAGGTTTCGTTTTATATTATGAACGCCACGTACACGTTTGCCTTGCTTTTGCCCCACGAGGCGTTCTGAAGAAACTTTAATTAAGTAAGTTATGCTTATAGAAAAAAGAGGATTCTTAGGGGTTTTCCTCTTGCTGAGAAAGCATTTTTTTGCAGTTTCTTTTTTCAAAATACTTCAATAGGTACACGCAAGAAATAGGCCAATTCCGCAGCCTTTTGCTCAATTTCCTGTGGAGTCAAATTCTCATCAGTACGAGTCAAGGGAACGTCTCCCAGGCCTCTGATTTCCATATAAAGGACACGACGAGCATAAATACCCTCTTTTACTTCTATTCTGATGGACTGAATATCTTTCATAAGGAATCGTAAAAAGATGCGGCGATTTTTTCCAGGAAATCCCCAACGAAAAATGCACACTATTCCTTCTTTTCTATCAAATCGATCATAACCGCTACCTACATTCCATGTAATTGTGCACCACAAATAGGAACTAATAAAGAGACCCGCGATCCCATAGAAAGACATTACGATCCCTTGTGGGAAAAAAAGGATTTGTTGAGACGGAAAGAAGGATATCAAATTCTTATCAAGATAACTAGAAATTCCAACCAATAAGAATCCTAATGAACCTAAAAAAAGGATAAACGCCCAGCAGAAATTACTTGTTTTGCGAGATCCTGCTATAAATTCTATCCATATATATTCTGATCGCCAACTCATACATAGTAGATCCAGTTGCATTTTATGGAATAACAAAAAAAAAATTTCACTTTACTTTTTTTCCGAAGTAACTCTCATCAACTAGTACTATTCTGATGTGAACTTTTAGTAGTAATTAATCGAATTGGTTAGATATAATAAAATAAAAGCATCCCCTTCATATGATTCCCTATCAATAGCTACATACATATGGATAGATTTACTTTAATTTCAGACATGAGTTCGGATCCCAGCCTATTTTTTTTTAATTGCTAGAATTCGTCTGTCCATATATCATGTTTACGCATGTATAAGATCTTTTTCATTTATGTTCGGAGAAAGCCACCCGTTATTCTTATACAATATTCTACTAAATGGATATCCTTGTTCGCTAAGTCTTGAAAAAAAAACTAGATGAGATTTGACCACATCAGATTTAAAAAATCTTTTTTTTTTGAACATGAAGAGATAAAGAGGCCATTGCAATTGCCGGAAATACTAGGCCCACTAAAGGCACAAAAAGGGAGGGTAAGTTGTTGAGAATTGTCATAGAATGGGGTACCTCGATTTAATATTTGTACCTGTTATTGTTATAAGGATATCTTATAATAATTATAATTCATATTATAATTCGTATATTAGTATACTAAGTATATCGAAGTGAGTATATAGAATAAGTGCAAGCAATGTCGAACTAAATAAACGGACTTATTCATCTTTCTACATGAAATAGATGTATGTATGATAATCCACTTTCTTTATTATTCTTACTTCTTTTATTTTTATTCTTATATTGTTCTTATCTTCTTCTTCTAATTTCTTTTTTAATAAAAAAAGAGTCTTTTAAAAATTTAAAAATCTCTGAAAGATTCGTTAGAATCCGACCCAAGAGCAGGAATTCTTATAAAAAGGGGACTTCTTGGGAGATATAGAAAGATGCAAGATTCTATATTTTCTATATTTGAAATATATACATATAGAAGAGGCGAACAGAACACGAAATTCGTTTTATTTGCCTTGCCTCCTAATTCGAAGGAAGAACTCGCTGTTTATGTTGTTGTTTTTTTACCGATATTGCTAATCAGCAATATCGGTAAAAAACAACAATTATCCGCATGATTCTTTCTACAATTAAAGCTTATGTCACCAAATAAAAATTCATTTTTTCGGTTTTTTTATTTTGATTCTGATAAACTAACTAACTAGTTGTTCGCCACAAAAAAAAGTTGAACTCAAGACTCTACTTGACTCTACTTGATTGAATTTTTATTGAAAGGAAAAAAGGCGTGGAGCTGAAATAGCTCACTCAGAACACCTTTTAAAGGGTTACGTGGTACGATTGGATCGAATAAGCCCTTATGGAATAAATATTCAGCCGCTTGTGAACCTTCAGGTACTGTCTTATTCAATGTTTGTTCAATTACTCTTTTACCCGCAAATGCAATATAGGCATTGGGTTCGGCAATAATGATATCCCCCAACATACCAAAACTAGCTGTTACTCCACCAGTAGTAGGAGATGTAAGAATTGATACATAGAATAACTTTTTATTTGATTGATAATCATATAAAGCAGAAGATATTTTAGCCATTTGCATCAAGCTCAAACTTCCTTCTTGCATGCGTGCCCCTCCGGAAGCACACACTAGAATAAGAGGTAAAAGTTTATTGGTAGCATACTCGATCAAACGGGTGATTTTCTCGCCTACTACGGATCCCATACTACCCCCCATAAACTGAAAATCCATAACCCCAATTGCGACGGGAATCCCGTTTAGTTGACCTGTACCTGTTTGAACAGCCTCTGTTAATCCTGTTTTTTTTTGATAAGAATCAATACGATCTTTATAAGGTTCCTCTTCTGAATGAAATTCAATGGGATCCAGAGAAACCATGCCGTCATCCATCGGATCCCAAGTACCTGGATCAACCGAAAGTTCGATTCTATCTGAACTACTTATTTTCAAATAATATTCGCATTGTTCACAAATATTCATTTTTGACTTCAAAAATTTCTTATAATTTAATCCATAACAATTTTCACATTGAACCCACAAATGCCTGTATTTTTGAGTTACATCGAGATTATTCGAACTTTTTCTTATAGTTAAATCACTACCATTCGTACTAGTTTTTATATTTGAACTTTTGCTTTCACTACTATTTCTACTTTCACCACAAATGT